AAAGTGGCGACGAAGGGTATAACTTGTACAAATCTTTCCATTTTCCAATTCGATACGATCTATTCGTTCGTGGAGCTATTTACTCGATCGCAGACATTTCTGGAACACCTCTAACAGAGGGACAAATAGTCCATTTTGAAAAAACTTATTGTCAACCTCTTTCAGATATGAATATACCTGATTCAGAAGGGAAGAACTTGCATCAGTATCTCAATTTCAATTCAAACATGGGTTTGATTCACACTCCATGTTCTGAGAAATATTTACCATCCGAAAAAAGGAAAAAACGGAGTCCTTGTCTAAAAAAATGCCTTGAGAAAGGGCAGATGTATAGAACCTTTCAACAAGATAGTGTTTTTTCAACTCTCTCAAAATGGAATCTATTCCAAACATATATACCATGGTTCCTTACCTCGACAGGGTACAAATATCTAAATTTCATATTTTTAGATACTTTTTCAGACCTATTGCCGATACTAAGTAGCAGCCAAAAATTTGTATCCATTTTTCATGATATTATGCATGGGTCAGATATATTATGGCGAATTCGTCAGATTCCATTGTGGAAGACACAATGGAATCTGATAAGTGAGATATGGAATCTGATAAGTGAGATATGGAATCTGATAAGTGAGATTCCGGGTAATTGTTTACATAATCTTCTTCTGTCCGAAGAAATTATTCATCGAAATAATGAGTTACTATTAATATCGACACATCTGAGATCGCTAAATGTTCAGGAGTTCTTCTATTCAATCCTTTTCCTTCTCCTTGTTGCTGGATATCTCGTTCGTACACATCTTCTCTTTGTTTCTCGAGTCTATAGTGAGTTACAGACAGAGTTCAAAAAGGTCAAATCTTTGATGATTCCATCATACATGATTGAGTTGCGAAAACTTCTGGATAGGTATCCTACATCTGAACTGAATTCTTTCTGGTTAAAGAATCTCTTTCTAGTTGCTCTGGAACAATTAGGAGATTCTCTAGAAGAAATACGGAGTTTTGCTTTTGGTGGCAACATGCTATGGGGTGGTGGTCCCACTTATGGGGTCAAATCAATACGTTCTAAGAAGAAATATTTGAATCTCATCGATCTCATAAGTATTATACCAAATCCCATCAATCGAATCGCTTTTTCGAGAAATACGAGACATCTAAGTCATCCAAGTAAAGCAATCTATTCCTTGATAAGAAAAATAAAAAACGTGAATGGTGATTGGATTGATGATAAAATAGAATCCTGGGTCTTGAACAGTGATTCGATTGATGATAAAGAAAGAGAATTCTTGGTTCAGTTTTCTACCTTAACGACAGAAAAAGGGATTGATCAAATTCTATTGAGTCTGACTCATAGTCATCATTTATCAAAGAATAACTCTGGTTATCAAATGATTGAACAACCGGGAGCAATTTACTTACGATACTTAGTTGACATTCATAAAAAGTATCTAATGATTTATGAATTCAATACATCCTGTTTAGCAGAAAGACGTATATTCCTTGCTAATTATCAGACAATTACTTATTCACAAACCTTGCGGGGGGCTAATAGTTTTCATTTCCCATCTCATGGAAAACCCTTTTCGCTCCGCTTAGCCCTACCTCCCCCTAGTAGGGGTATTTTAGTGATAGGTTCTATAGGAACTGGACGATCCTATTTGGTCAAATACCTAGCGACAAACTCCTATGTTCCTTTCATTACAGTATTTCTGAACAAGTTCCTGGATAACAAGCCTAAGGGTTTTCTTATTGATGATAGTGACGATATTGATGATAGTTACGATAGTGACGATATCGACCGTGACCTTGATATGGAGCTGGAGCTTCTAACTATGATGAATACGCTAACTATGGATATGATGCCAGAAATAGACCGATTTTATATCACCTTTCAATTCGAATTAGCAAAAGCAATGGCTCCTTGCATAATATGGATTCCAAACATCCATGATCTGGATGTGAATGAGTCGAATTACTTATCCCTCGGTCTTTTAGTGAACTATCTCTCCAGGGATTGTGAAAGATGTTCCACTAGAAATATTCTTGTTATTGCTTCGACTCATATTCCCCAAAAAGTAGATCCGGCTCTAATAGCTCCGAATAAATTAAATACATGCATTAAGATACGAAGGCTTCTTATTCCACAACAACGAAAACACTTTTTCACTCTTTCATATACTAGGGGATTTCACTTGGAAAAGAAAATGTCCCATACTAATGGATTCGGGTCCACAACGATGGGTTCAAATGTACGAGATCTTGTAGCACTTACCAATGAGGCCCTATCGATTAGTATTATACAAAAAAAATCCATCATAGACACTAATATAATTAGATCTGTTCTTCATAGACAAACTTGGGATTTCCGATCTCAGGTAAGATCGGTTCAAGATCATGGGATCCTTTTCTATCAGATAGGAAGGGCTGTTTCACAAAATGTACTTCTAAGTAATTGCTCCATAGATCCTATATCTATCTATATGAAGAAGAAATCATGTGA